GTTCATGTAGCTTAAAACCAAAGCAAGGCACTGAAAATGCCTAGATGAGTATATTAACTCCATAAACACATAGGTTTGGTCCCAGCCTTCCTGTTAACTTTCAATAGACTTACACATGCAAGCATCTACGCCCCGGTGAGAATGCCCTCTAAGTCAACCAGACCATGAGGAGCGGGTATCAAGCACACTACTAGTAGCTCATGACACCTTGCTTAACCACACCCCCACGGGAAACAGCAGTGACAAAAATTAAGCCATGAACGAAAGTTTGACTAAGCCATGTTGACTAGGGTTGGTAAATCTCGTGCCAGCCACCGCGGTCATACGATTAACCCAAGCTAATAGGAATACGGCGTAAAACGTGTTAAAGCGCTACACCAAATAGAGTTAAGTTTTTATTAAACTGTAAAAAGTCATAATTACAATAAAAATAAACGACGAAAGTAACTCTACAACAGCTGATACACCATAGCTAAGACCCAAACTGGGATTAGATACCCCACTATGCTTAGCCCTAAACATAAATAATTATAAAACAAAATTATTCGCCAGAGTACTACCGGCAACGGCCCAAAACTCAAAGGACTTGGCGGTGCTTTATACCCTTCTAGAGGAGCCTGTTCTATAATCGATAAACCCCGATAAACCCCACCAATCCTTGCTAATGCAGTCTATATACCGCCATCTTCAGCAAACCCTAAAAAGGAATAAAAGTAAGCATAATCATCATACATAAAAACGTTAGGTCAAGGTGTAACCTATGGAATGGAAAGAAATGGGCTACATTTTCTACTTTAAGAAAACCCATACGAAAGTTATTATGAAACTAATAACCAAAGGAGGATTTAGTAGTAAGCTAGGAATAGAGTGCTTAGCTGAATCAGGCCATGAAGCACGCACACACCGCCCGTCACCCTCCTCAAGTAATCTACGATGCACTTAAATTTATTACACGCACCAACCATATAAGAGGAGACAAGTCGTAACAAGGTAAGCATACTGGAAAGTGTGCTTGGATAAACCAAAACATAGCTTAAACAAAGCATCTAGTTTACACCTAGAAGATTTCACATACCATGAATGTTTTGAACCACGCCTAGCCCAAACCCTCATTTTCCAATTTAACAACCAAAATAAAATAAAATAAAACATTTACCCTAGTTTAAAGTATAGGAGATAGAAATTCTAAACGTGGCGCTATAGAGATAGTACCGCAAGGGAACGATGAAAGAAAAAAGTCAAAGTACAAAAAAGCAAAGATTAACCCTTGTACCTTTTGCATAATGAGTTAACGAGCAGAAGACTTAGCAAAACGAATTTTAGCTAAGCAACCCGAAACCAGACGAGCTACTCACGGACAGTTTATCAGAACCAACTCATCTATGTGGCAAAATAGTGAGAAGATCCATAAGTAGAGGTGACATGCCTAACGAGCCTGGTGATAGCTGGTTGTCCAGGAAATGAATCTCAGTTCAGCTTTAAAGATACCAAAAATATAAACAAATCCCACTGTATCTTTAAAAGTTAGTCTAAAAAGGTACAGCCTTTTAGAAACGGATACAACCTTCACTAGAGAGTAAAACTTAACAATACCATAGTAGGCCTAAAAGCAGCCATCAATTAAGAAAGCGTTAAAGCTCGACAATAATAATTGTATTAATTCCAACAGCAAACGACTAACTCCTAGCCCCAATACTGGACTACTCTATGATAAAATAGAAGCAATAATGTTAATATGAGTAACAAGAAATATTTTCTCCTCGCACAAGTTTAAATCAGTACCTGATAATAGACTGATTGTTAACAGTAAATAAATATAATCCAACAATAAATAACTTATTAACCACACTGTTAACCCAACACAGGAGTGCACTCAGGAAAGATTCAAAGAAGTAAAAGGAACTCGGCAAACACAAACCCCGCCTGTTTACCAAAAACATCACCTCCAGCATTCCTAGTATTGGAGGCACTGCCTGCCCAGTGACAAATGTTAAACGGCCGCGGTATCCTGACCGTGCAAAGGTAGCATAATCATTTGTTCTCTAAATAAGGACTTGTATGAACGGCCACACGAGGGTTTTACTGTCTCTTACTTCCAATCAGTGAAATTGACCTCCCCGTGAAGAGGCGGGGATGAACCAACAAGACGAGAAGACCCTATGGAGCTTCAACTAACTAACTCAAAGAGAACAAACTTAATCACCAAGAGATAACAGCACTCTGTATGAGTTAGCAGTTTTGGTTGGGGTGACCTCGGAGAATAAAAAATCCTCCGAGCGATTTTAAAGACTAGACCCACAAGTCAAACCAAATTATCGCTTATTGACCCAAATATTTGATCAACGGAATAAGTTACCCTAGGGATAACAGCGCAATCCTATTCAAGAGTCCATATCGACAATAGGGTTTACGACCTCGATGTTGGATCAGGACATCCCGATGGTGCAACCGCTATCAAAGGTTCGTTTGTTCAACGATTAAAGTCCTACGTGATCTGAGTTCAGACCGGAGTAATCCAGGTCGGTTTCTATCTGTTATGTATTTCTCCCAGTACGAAAGGACAAGAGAAATGAGGCCAACTTTAATAAAGCGCCTCAGACCAATTAATGACCTCATCTCAATTAACCCCACAAACAAATCCTGCCCTAGAAAAGGGCCCAGTTAAGGTGGCAGAGCCCGGTAATTGCGTAAAATTTAAACCTTTATATTCAGAGATTCAAATTCTCTCCTTAACAAATGTTCATAATCAATACTCTTATATTAATTATCCCTGTTCTCCTAGCCGTAGCCTTCCTAACATTAGTTGAACGAAAAATTTTAGGCTACATACAATTTCGAAAAGGTCCAAATGTTGTAGGCCCATACGGCCTACTTCAACCCATCGCAGATGCAATTAAACTTTTCATTAAAGAGCCTTTACGACCTGCTACCTCCTCAATCTCGATATTTATTCTAGCACCCATTTTAGCCCTAAGCCTAGCCTTAACCATATGAATTCCCCTTCCTATACCTTATCCACTCATTAACATAAACTTAGGAGTCCTTTTTATATTGGCCATATCAAGCCTAGCTGTGTACTCAATCCTCTGATCAGGCTGAGCTTCCAACTCAAAATATGCCCTCATCGGGGCTCTACGAGCAGTAGCACAAACAATCTCATATGAAGTAACACTAGCAATTATTCTACTATCAGTACTGCTAATAAACGGATCCTTCACCCTCTCCACATTAATTATTACCCAAGAACAAACATGACTAATCTTCCCAGCATGACCCTTAGCAATAATATGATTTATCTCAACACTAGCAGAAACAAACCGAGCACCATTTGACCTTACCGAAGGAGAATCAGAACTAGTCTCGGGCTTTAACGTAGAATATGCAGCAGGACCATTCGCCCTATTCTTCATAGCAGAATACGCCAACATTATTATAATAAACATCTTCACAACAACCCTATTCCTAGGAGCATTTCACAATCCATATATACCAGAACTTTACACAATCAACTTCACCATTAAATCACTACTACTCACAATCACTTTCCTATGAATTCGAGCATCTTACCCACGATTCCGTTACGACCAATTAATACACTTACTATGAAAAAATTTCCTACCCCTAACACTAGCCCTATGCATATGACATGTATCTATACCCATTCTCCTATCAAGCATCCCCCCACAAACATAAGAAATATGTCTGACAAAAGAGTTACTTTGATAGAGTAAATAATAGAGGTTTAAGCCCTCTTATTTCTAGAACTATAGGAATTGAACCTACTCCTAAGAACCCAAAACTCTTTGTGCTCCCAATTACACCAAATTCTAATAGTAAGGTCAGCTAATTAAGCTATCGGGCCCATACCCCGAAAATGTTGGTTTATATCCTTCCCGTACTAATAAACCCAATTATCTTTATTATTATTCTAATAACTATTATATTCGGAACTATTATCGTCATAATCAGCTCACACTGATTACTCATCTGGATTGGATTCGAAATAAATATACTCGCTATTATTCCTATTATAATAAAAAAACATAATCCACGAGCTACAGAAGCATCAACCAAATATTTCCTAACCCAATCCACAGCCTCAATACTACTAATAATAGCCGTCATTATTAACTTAATATTCTCAGGACAGTGAACCGTAATAAAACTATTTAATCCAACAGCCTCTATACTTATAACAATGGCCCTTACCATAAAACTAGGAATAGCCCCCTTCCACTTCTGAGTTCCAGAAGTAACACAAGGCATTTCTCTATCCTCAGGCCTAATTCTACTCACATGGCAAAAACTAGCACCCATATCAGTACTCTACCAAATTTCCCCATCCATTAACTTAAACTTAATTATAATCCTATCAGTTCTGTCAATTATAATTGGAGGCTGAGGAGGACTAAATCAAACCCAACTACGAAAAATTATAGCCTACTCCTCAATCGCCCATATAGGCTGAATAACAGCAGTCCTACTATATAACCCTACCATAACACTGCTAAATTTAATTATTTATATTATTATAACCTCTACTATATTTACCCTATTTATAGCCAACTCAACCACAACCACTCTATCACTAGCCCACACATGAAACAAAGCACCTATCATAACAGCTTTAGTCCTCATCACCCTCCTGTCAATAGGAGGACTCCCCCCACTATCAGGGTTTATACCAAAATGAATAATCATCCAAGAAATAACAAAAAATGACAACATTATCCTACCAACCCTCATAGCAATCACAGCACTACTAAACCTATATTTCTACATACGACTTACTTACTCTACCGCGCTCACAATATTCCCCTCCACAAACAACATAAAAATAAAATGACAATTCTTCACCACAAAACGAATGACTCTTCTACCAACAATAGTAATTCTATCCACTATAATATTACCACTCACACCGATTTTATCAACCTTAGAATAGGAATTTAGGTTAAATAGACCAAGAGCCTTCAAAGCCCTAAGCAAGTATAATTTACTTAATTCCTGCTAAGGACTGCAAGACTATATCTTACATCAACTGAGTGCAAATCAATCACTTTAATTAAGCTAAGTCCTCACTAGATTGGTGGGCTCCACCCCCACGAAACTTTAGTTAACAGCTAAACACCCTAGACAACTGGCTTCAATCTACTTCTCCCGCCGCAAGAAAAAAAGGCGGGAGAAGCCCCGGCAGAATTGAAGCTGCTTCTTTGAATTTGCAATTCAATATGTTAATTCACCACGGAGCTTGGTAAAAAGAGGAATCAAACCCCTGTCCTTAGATTTACAGTCTAATGCTTCACTCAGCCATTTTACCCATGTTCATTAACCGCTGATTATTTTCAACTAACCATAAAGATATCGGTACCTTATACCTCCTATTCGGTGCTTGAGCTGGCATAGTGGGAACCGCCCTAAGCTTACTAATTCGCGCTGAATTAGGCCAACCTGGAACTTTACTTGGAGATGATCAAATCTACAACGTAGTCGTAACCGCACATGCATTCGTAATAATTTTCTTTATAGTAATACCTATTATGATTGGAGGGTTTGGCAACTGACTAGTCCCTCTAATAATTGGAGCCCCCGACATAGCATTCCCTCGAATAAACAATATAAGCTTTTGACTACTTCCTCCTTCTTTTCTACTACTCCTAGCATCTTCTATAGTTGAGGCTGGAGCCGGAACAGGTTGAACTGTATATCCCCCTCTAGCTGGCAACCTAGCCCATGCAGGAGCCTCAGTAGATCTCACTATTTTCTCTTTACACTTAGCAGGTGTTTCCTCAATTCTAGGAGCCATCAATTTTATCACAACAATCATTAACATAAAACCCCCTGCAATAACACAATATCAAACTCCCTTGTTTGTATGATCTGTACTAATTACTGCTGTTTTACTTCTCCTTTCACTCCCTGTGTTAGCAGCCGGCATTACAATATTATTAACAGATCGAAACCTAAATACAACCTTCTTTGACCCGGCAGGAGGGGGGGACCCTATCTTATATCAACATCTGTTCTGATTCTTTGGTCACCCTGAAGTATACATCCTTATTCTACCTGGATTCGGAATGATTTCTCATATCGTAACCTACTACTCAGGAAAAAAAGAACCATTCGGGTATATGGGAATAGTGTGGGCTATGATATCAATCGGATTCCTGGGGTTCATCGTATGAGCTCATCACATATTCACAGTCGGAATAGACGTCGACACACGAGCCTACTTTACATCAGCTACCATAATTATTGCCATCCCAACCGGAGTAAAAGTCTTTAGCTGACTAGCAACACTCCATGGAGGTAATATCAAATGATCTCCTGCTATAATATGGGCCCTAGGCTTTATTTTCCTCTTCACAGTTGGAGGCCTAACTGGAATTGTCCTAGCCAACTCTTCTCTTGATATTGTTCTTCATGATACATATTATGTAGTCGCACATTTTCACTATGTCCTATCAATAGGAGCTGTATTCGCTATCATAGGAGGATTTGTACATTGATTTCCACTATTCTCAGGCTATACCCTGAACATAACATGAGCCAAAATCCATTTCGCAATTATGTTTGTAGGCGTAAACATAACATTCTTCCCGCAACACTTCTTAGGCTTATCTGGCATGCCACGACGATATTCTGATTATCCAGACGCATACACGATGTGAAATACTATCTCATCTATAGGCTCATTTATTTCACTAACAGCAGTAATACTAATAATTTTTATTATCTGAGAGGCATTTGCATCCAAACGGGAAGTCTCAACCGTAGACCTAACCTCAACTAACCTAGAGTGACTAAACGGATGTCCTCCACCATACCACACATTTGAAGAACCCGCATATGTAAACCTAAAATAAGAAAGGAAGGAATCGAACCCCCTATAATTGGTTTCAAGCCAACACCATAACCACTATGTCTTTCTCAATTAATGAGGTGTTAGTAAAACATTACATAACCTTGTCAAGATTAAATTACAGGTGAAAATCCCGTACATCTCATATGGCATACCCCATACAACTAGGATTTCAAGACGCAACATCACCCATTATAGAAGAATTATTACATTTCCACGACCATACACTAATAATTGTTTTTTTAATTAGTTCATTAGTACTTTATATTATCTCTCTGATACTAACAACAAAGTTAACCCATACCAGTACTATAGATGCACAAGAAGTAGAAACAATCTGAACCATCTTACCAGCCATCATTTTGATCATAATTGCCCTCCCATCTTTACGAATTTTATACATAATAGACGAAATCAACAACCCATCTCTCACAGTAAAGACTATAGGACATCAATGATACTGAAGCTACGAATATACAGATTACGAAGACCTAAGCTTCGACTCCTACATAATTCCAACATCAGAATTAAAACCAGGAGAACTACGACTACTAGAAGTGGACAATCGAGTCGTACTACCCATGGAAATAACAATTCGAATACTAATTTCCTCCGAAGACGTATTGCACTCATGAGCAGTACCCTCTTTAGGACTGAAAACAGACGCAATTCCAGGCCGTCTAAACCAAACAACCCTTATATCAACCCGACCGGGACTATACTACGGCCAATGTTCAGAAATCTGCGGGTCAAATCACAGTTTTATACCAATTGTCCTCGAACTAGTCCCACTAAAATATTTTGAAAAGTGATCTGCATCAATACTATAATATCGCCAAGAAGCTATGTCAGCGTTAACCTTTTAAGTTAAAGATTGAGAGCATATTAACTCTCCTTGACGATATGCCACAACTAGATACATCAACATGACTCACAATAATCCTATCAATATTTCTAGTCCTCTTTATTATTTTCCAAATAAAAATTTCAAAACATAATTTCCACTACAACCCAGAATTAACATCAATAGAAATACCAAAACAAAACACCCCCTGAGAAACAAAATGAACGAAAATCTATTTGCCTCTTTCATTACCCCTATAATTCTAGGCCTTCCCCTTGTTACCCTAATCGTCTTATTCCCCAGCTTACTGTTTCCAACATCAAACCGACTAATTAACAACCGCCTCATCTCTCTCCAACAATGAATACTCCAACTTGTATCAAAACAAATAATAAGCATTCACAATGCCAAAGGACAAACATGAACACTAATACTAATATCCCTAATTCTATTCATTGGATCAACAAACCTGCTAGGCCTACTACCCCACTCATTTACACCAACCACACAACTATCAATAAATCTGGGCATGGCTATCCCTCTATGAGCAGGAGCTGTCATTACAGGCTTCCGTAACAAAACTAAGGCATCACTTGCCCATTTCCTACCACAAGGAACACCAACCCCACTAATTCCAATGCTAGTAATTATTGAGACTATTAGCCTTTTCATCCAACCAATAGCCCTTGCTGTACGACTAACAGCCAATATCACAGCAGGACACCTACTAATTCATTTAATCGGAGGAGCCACCCTAGCACTAATAAACATTAGCACCACAACTGCCCTTATTACGTTCATTGTCCTAATTCTACTAACGATTCTCGAGTTCGCAGTAGCTATAATTCAAGCTTACGTATTTACCCTCTTAGTCAGCTTATACCTGCACGATAACACGTAATGACACACCAAACCCATGCTTACCACATAGTAAACCCAAGCCCCTGACCCCTCACAGGAGCATTATCCGCCCTCTTAATAACATCTGGCTTAATTATATGATTCCACTTCAACTCAACAACCCTATTAATGCTTGGCCTAACAACAAACATATTAACAATATATCAATGATGGCGGGACATCATCCGAGAAAGTACATTTCAAGGTCACCACACCCCGACCGTCCAAAAAGGCCTTCGCTACGGAATAATTCTATTTATTATTTCAGAGGTCTTATTCTTTACCGGATTCTTCTGAGCATTCTACCACTCAAGTCTCGCCCCCACACCCGAACTAGGTGGCTGCTGGCCCCCAACAGGTATTCACCCACTCAACCCCCTAGAAGTCCCATTACTCAACACTTCCGTCCTCCTAGCTTCAGGAGTCTCAATCACTTGAGCCCACCACAGCCTTATAGAAGGAAACCGTAACCATATACTACAGGCCTTATTTATCACCATTGCCCTAGGTGTATATTTCACACTCCTACAAGCCTCAGAATACTATGAAGCACCCTTTACCATCTCAGACGGCGTCTACGGCTCAACCTTTTTCGTAGCTACTGGATTCCACGGCCTCCATGTAATTATCGGGTCTACTTTCTTAATTGTATGCTTTTTCCGCCAACTAAAATTTCACTTTACCTCAAGTCACCACTTTGGCTTCGAAGCAGCTGCCTGATATTGACATTTCGTAGACGTAGTATGACTTTTCCTCTATGTTTCTATTTATTGATGAGGATCATGTTCTTTTAGTATTAATTAGTACAACTGACTTCCAATCAGTTAGTTTCGGTCCAATCCGAAAAAGAATAATAAACCTAATAATAGCCCTCCTAACTAACCTCACACTAACTACACTACTCGTCACTATTGCATTCTGACTTCCCCAGTTAAATGTATATTCAGAAAAAACAAGTCCATATGAATGCGGATTTGATCCTATGGGATCAGCCCGCCTCCCTTTCTCCATAAAATTTTTCCTAGTAGCCATCACATTCCTCCTCTTTGACCTAGAAATTGCACTACTCCTACCACTACCATGAGCCTCACAAACAACTAACCTAAACACAATACTTACTATAGCCCTCCTCCTAATCTTTCTACTAGCTGTTAGCCTAGCCTACGAATGAACCCAAAAAGGACTAGAATGAACCGAATATGGTATTTAGTTTAAAATAAAATAAATGATTTCGACTCATTAGATTATGATTAAACTCATAATTACCAAATGTCCCTCGTACACATAAACATTATAGTAGCATTCGCAGTATCTCTCACAGGATTACTAATATATCGATCCCACCTAATGTCATCCCTTTTATGTCTTGAAGGAATAATATTATCCTTATTTATTATAGCCACCCTAATAATCCTAAATTCACACTTTACCCTGGCCAGCATAATACCGATCATCCTACTAGTATTTGCAGCCTGCGAAGCAGCACTAGGCCTATCCCTACTAGTTATGGTCTCAAACACATATGGTACTGATTACGTACAAAACCTTAACTTACTACAATGCTAAAATATATTATTCCCACAGCAATACTCGTACCCCTGACCTGACTATCAAAAAATAACATAATCTGAATTAACCCCACCCTTCACAGCCTATTAATTAGCCTCACAAGTCTACTCCTTATAAATCAATTCAACGATAACAGTCTCAACTTTTCATTAATCTTTTTCTCCGATTCCTTATCTATACCACTACTTATTCTAACTATATGACTTCTCCCTCTGATATTAATAGCTAGCCAGCATCATCTATCAAAAGAAAACCTGACCCGAAAAAAACTATTTATCTCCATACTAATTCTATTACAACTATTTCTAATCATAACATTTACTGCCACAGAACTGATCTTTTTTTATATTCTATTCGAAGCAACACTAGTCCCAACACTCATTATTATTACTCGATGGGGAAATCAGACAGAACGTCTAAACGCTGGCCTTTACTTCCTGTTCTATACACTAACAGGATCCCTACCCCTACTAGTTGCATTAATCCACATTCAAGACATAATGGGATCCCTGAACTTCCTGATCCTCCAATACTGAGTCCAACCAGTACCCAACTCTTGATCCAACATTTTCATATGGTTGGCGTGCATAATAGCCTTTATAGTAAAAATACCACTGTATGGTCTTCACCTTTGATTACCTAAAGCTCATGTGGAAGCCCCCATTGCAGGCTCTATAGTCCTCGCAGCAATCTTACTAAAACTAGGAGGATATGGTATATTACGAATTACATTAATCTTAAATCCAGTAACCGACTTTATAGCATATCCCTTTATTATACTATCCCTATGAGGCATAATCATGACTAGCTCAATCTGTCTCCGCCAAACAGATCTGAAGTCACTTATCGCATACTCCTCCGTCAGCCACATAGCACTGGTCATCGTGGCCATCCTTATCCAAACACCCTGAAGCTATATAGGGGCTACCGCCTTAATAATCGCCCACGGCCTCACATCCTCCATACTTTTTTGTCTGGCAAATTCCAACTACGAACGAATTCATAGCCGCACAATAATTCTAGCTCGCGGCCTACAAACACTTCTCCCACTTATAGCAACCTGATGACTCCTAGCAAGCCTAACCAACCTGGCTCTACCCCCAACAATTAATCTAATCGGAGAATTATTCGTAGTAGCATCAACCTTCTCATGATCCAACATCACAATCATCTTAATAGGACTCAACATAGTAATCACCGCCCTATACTCCCTCTACATATTAATCACAACACAACGAGGCAAATATACCCACCATATCAACAGTATCTCACCTTCCTTTACACGAGAAAATGCACTCATATCACTACATATCCTACCATTGCTACTCCTATCTCTAAATCCAAAAATCATCCTAGGCCCCTTATACTGTGAATATAGTTTAAAAAAAACATTAGATTGTGAATCTAATAATAGAAGCCTCTTATCTTCTTATTTACCGAAAAAGTACGCAAGAACTGCTAATTCTATGCCCCCATGTCTAACAACATGGCTTTTTTAAACTTTTAAAGGATGGTAGTTATCCATTGGTCTTAGGAGCCAAAAAATTGGTGCAACTCCAAATAAAAGTAATAAATATATTCTCCTCCTTCGCACTAATAACCCTACTCCTACTAACCGCGCCCATCGTAATAGCAAGCTCCAGCACCCACAAAACCCCTAACTACCCACTTTACGTAAAAACAACTGTCTCATGTGCCTTCATCACCAGCATAATTCCTACAGTAATATTCATTCACACAGGACAAGAAATAATCATCTCAAACTGACACTGATTAACTATCCAAACCCTTAAATTATCACTTAGTTTTAAAATAGACTACTTCTCAATAATGTTTGTCCCAGTAGCATTATTCGTCACATGATCCATCCTAGAATTCTCAATATGATATATACACTCAGACCCTAACATCAATCAATTCTTTAAATATCTACTCTTATTCCTAATCACTATACTCATCCTTGTTACCGCAAATAACCTCTTTCAACTGTTCATCGGCTGAGAAGGAGTGGGAATTATATCTTTCCTACTTATCGGATGATGGTATGGACGAGCAGATGCAAACACAGCAGCCCTACAAGCAATACTATATAACCGCATTGGCGACATTGGATTCGTCCTAGCAATAGCATGATTCCTAACCAACCTCAACACTTGGGACCTTCAACAAATTTTTATACTAGAACCAAACAACTCAAACCTACCCCTAATAGGCCTGGTATTAGCTGCAACAGGAAAATCCGCACAATTCGGCCTACACCCATGACTACCTTCCGCAATAGAAGGTCCAACTCCTGTCTCGGCATTACTTCACTCAAGCACAATAGTGGTAGCGGGCATTTTCCTGCTTATTCGCTTCTACCCACTAACAGAAAACAACAAACCCGTTCAATCTATCATATTATGCCTAGGAGCTATCACCACATTATTCACAGCAATATGCGCCCTTACCCAAAACGATATCAAGAAAATTGTTGCCTTTTCTACGTCCAGCCAACTAGGCCTTATAATAGTAACAATCGGCATTAATCAACCCTATCTAGCATTTCTTCACATCTGCACCCACGCCTTTTTCAAAGCTATACTATTTATGTGCTCTGGCTCTATTATCCACAGCCTAAATGACGAGCAAGATATCCGAAAAATAGGAGGCCTATTTAAAGCAATACCATTCACCACAACAGCCCTCATTATTGGCAGCCTCGCACTCACAGGAATACCTTTCCTCACCGGATTTTACTCCAAAGACCTAATCATTGAATCTGCCAACACGTCGTATACCAACGCCTGAGCCCTTTTAATAACACTAGTCGCCACCTCTTTCACAGCCATCTATAGCACACGTATTATTTTCTTCGCTCTACTAGGACAACCCCGATTTATAACCCTTATTACCATCAACGAAAACAATCCCTTCCTAATTAACTCAATCAAACGCCTACTAATTGGAAGCCTCTTCGCAGGATTTATTATTTCCAATAATATCCCCCCAACAACAATCCCCCAAATAACTATACCCCACTACCTAAAATTAGCAGCCCTAACGGTCACAATCCTGGGCTTCATCCTAGCACTAGAGATCAGCAATATAACCTACAACCTAAAATTTAACTACCCATCAAACACCTTTAAATTCTCCAACCTACTAGGATACTATCCCACAATTATGCACCGCCTAGCTCCCTACATAAACCTAACAATAAGCCAAAAATCAGCATCATCTCTCCTAGACCTAATCTGACTAGAAAACATTTTACCAAAAACCATCTCATCCACCCAAATAAAGATATCCACTGTAATCACAAACCAAAAAGGCCTAATCAAATTATATTTCCTTTCTTTCCTAATTACTATCCTCACCAGCATAATTCTACTTAATTTCCACGAGTAATCTCCATGATAACCACAACACCAATTAACAAAGATCAGCCAGTCACAATAACCAATCAGGTACCATAACTATACAAAGCTGCAATACCCATAGCCTCCTCACTAAAAAATCCAGAGTCTCCAGTGTCGTAAATAACCCAATCTCCTACCCCATTAAACTTAAACACAATTTCAACCTCCTCATCCTTTAACACATAATAAACCATTAAAAATTCCATCAATAATCCAGTAACAAATGCCCCTAAAACAGTCTTATTAGAAACTCAAACCTCAGGATATTGCTCAGTAGCTATAGCCGTTGTGTAACCAAAAACCACCATCATACCCCCTAAATAGATCAAAAAGACCATTAAACCTAAAAAAGACCCACCAAAATTCAACACGATACCACACCCAACCCCACCACTCACAATTAACCCCAACCCCCCATAAATGGGAGAAGGCTTTGAAGAAAATCCCACAAAACCAATCACAAAAATAATACTCAAGATAAATACAATGTATACTATCATTATTCTCACATGGAATCTAACCACGACTAATGATATGAAAAACCATCGTTGTCATTCAACTACGAGAACATTAATGACCAACATTCGAAAAACCCACCCACTAATAAAAATTGTAAACAACGCATTCATCGACCTCCCAGCCCCATCAAACATCTCATCATGATGAAACTTTGGCTCCCTACTAGGTATCTGCCTAATTCTGCAAATTTTAACAGGCCTATTCCTGGCAATACACTACACATCTGACACAACAACAGCATTCTCCTCTGTCACCCACATCTGCCGAGACGTCAACTATGGCTGAATCATCCGATATATACACGCAAATGGAGCATCAATATTTTTCATCTGCCTATTCATACACGTAGGACGAGGCCTCTACTATGGATCGTATACTTTCTTAGAGACATGAAACGTCGGAGTAATCCTCTTATTCGCAACAATAGCTACAGCATTTATAGGCTACGTCCTACCATGAGGACAAATATCATTTTGAGGAGCAACAGTTATCACCAACCTCCTCTCAGCAATTCCATACATCGGCACAAATCTAGTCGAATGGATTTGAGGAGGATTCTCCGTAGACAAGGCAACTCTCACCCGATTTTTCGCCTTCCACTTTATTCTCCCTTTTATTATCGCTGCCCTTGCTATAGTCCATCTACTCTTTCTCCACGAAACAGGCTCCAACAACCCCACAGGAATCACCTCAGACACAGATAAAATTCCATTCCACCCCTATTATACCATTAAAGACATCTTAGGCGCCCTACTACTAATCCTAGTCCTTATACTACTAGTATTATTCGCACCCGACCTACTTGGAGACCCAGACAATTACACCCCAGCAAATCCACTCAACACACCCCCTCACATCAAACCCGAATGATATTTCCTATTTGCATATGCAATCCTACGATCAATCCCCAACAAACTAGGAGGCGTCCTAGCCCTAGTCCTCTCAATCCTAATCCTGGTACTCGTACCCGCACTCCACATATCCAAACAACGAAGCATGATATTTCGACCAATCAGCCAATGCATTTTCTGAATCTTAGTAGCAGACCTATTAACACTCACATGAATTGGTGGACAGCCGGTTGAACATCCATATATTATCATCGGACAATTAGCATCTATCATATATTTCCTACTCATCCTAGTACTCATACCAGTAGCCAGTGTTATTGAAAATAACTTTCTAAAATGAAGACAAGTCTTTGTAGTATATTAAATACATTGGTCTTGTAAACCAAAAAAGGAGAACAACCAACCTCCCTAAGACTCAAGGAAGAAGCTATAGCCCCACTATCAACACCCAAAGCTGAAGTTCTATTTAAACTATTCCCTGAGGCACTATCAATATATCCCCATAAACACTAAGAGCTTTCCCAGTATTAAATTACCTAAAATCCCCAAAAAATCAACACAAACTCTCCACCCCGTGACCCACACACCTGCACGCAGGAACTTCATAACACTACTATAAACAAATACCACACCCACATAACCCACCTTACTGCACATGAGCCAGCACGTATACAATCATCACAAACATGGCATACTCACAAAATGTTAAACGACCTACTCATATATAAACCAATATATGCAAACTGATGTACTGCAAACACGACGTATGCGCAGTGCATCAAACAGTTATACACGCCAAAGACGTACAAAAATACATTAACGTCCTATAAGTACTGTATGCCATACATTAAGTGATTTATTCATACACGTTCATTAACACATGTTGATGTACCAAGGACATAACATGTACGTAATACATAAATAATTCAACCTACTTACGTAGGTTGAGTAGTACATATAGATCAATGCATCCCAGACATAATATGTATATAGTACATTAAATTATTGTCCTCATGCGTATAAGCCAGTACTGTTTAAATATTAACCGTACATTAAGACATAATATGTTTAATCGTACATAGCACATTTAAGTCAAATCCATCCTTGTCAACATGCGTATCCCGCCCATTAGATCACGAGCTTAATTACCATGCCGCGTGAAACCAACAACCCGCTCGGCAGGGATTTCTCTTCTCGCTCCGGGCCCATTACTTGTGGGGGTAGCTAATAAATGAACTTTATCAGACATCTGGTTCTTTCTTCAGGGCCATCTCACCTAAAATCGCCCACTCTTTCCCCTTAAATAAGACATCTCGATGGACTAATGACTAATCAGCCCATGCCCACACATAACTGTGCTGTCATGCATTTGGTATTTTTTAATTTTCGGGGATGCTTGGACTCAGCTATGGCCGTCTGAGGCCCCGACGCAGAGCATATATTGTAGCTGGACTTAACTGCATCTTGAGCATCACCATAATGGTAAGCACGCGTATCACAGTCAATGGTAACAAAACATGGTTTGTCATTAAGCATGGACATTATAGTTAATGGTCACAGGACATAAACATTATACTTCCCCTAGGCCCTTCCTCTTTTCCCCCCTATATATTTACCCCGTTTTCAACATACTCCCCCCAAGATGCTAATTTAAATTTATCCTATTTCCAATACTTAAATTAGCACTCCAAGCAAAGTAAGTATATAAGCACCCGGACCATCTTATAACACACA